AAAACCACCCGATTGCAGGTAATGCCAGAATTTTTGATTTTGGGAGGATCAATCAAATAAGGTTTTCGTTAGAAAAAGATTCTATAAAAACAATGATAAATAGATACTAATAGAGCAAGAAAAGAAGGAAATAAAAAAACATAGTATAGAAAAGATATCCAAAATGATATAGAAATCACTATCCTACCCTTAGTTTTTATTTCCTTAATTTAATTGATTTTCATTTGATTAGGGCAAAGTTCCTTAAAAACCTCTGCCTTTTTTAAAATATCCTGAACAGTTCCTGTAGGTTGAGCACCCTTTTCAAGGAAATAGAGAATAGCAGGAACGTTTAAATAAGTTTGATTCTTGATCGGATCATAAAAACCCACTTTCCGAAGATCTCTTCCTTCTCTTCGGGATCGAACATCAATTGCAACGATTCGATAGACGGCTCATCGGGATAGATGTAGATGAAAAAGAACCCCCCCCTAGAACCGTATAGGAAGTTTTCTCCTCGTACGGCTCGAGAAAAAATTATTCGAAGTTTTGTCTATGGATAAAATTAGAATAAATAGTAAAGGAATCCGTAAAAGAAATTAGCCTATAATTTAATTCATAGTCATTTTTCTTTAGCTTCCTTCCTGAAAACTAAAAAATCATTTCTACTCATAACTCAAGTTCAATAATTATCAAATATATTAAAGAAAATTAATATATTTTTTTATTGAGTGGTCTTTAACCCCCCTTTTTTGTCTCGTTGAAAATCTATTTGGATTCTTTATTCGGATCTGTGAGACAATTGAAGCGGTGTTTCCTTGTTCTGGGATCCTTTATCTTTGTTTTAAATCATTGGGTTTAGACATTACTTCGGTGCTTCTTAATCCTTTCAAAATGGTAGCAACATACCCCTTTTGTGATTTCTTTTTATCAAAGAATCATACCGACGGTTGATTCATGCGCGATACACTGTGGATCGAAAAAGTTTTTGCGGTTCCAACAATTTTTTTGAATTGAAAATTTGCTCGAATCGGATGCTTTCGATTTCTATATCGAAGATATACTTACGAAGTTGTTCCAATTTATTGATTGGCATTAACCCTAGATCGTTGCCCCTGAGAAATTAATAAACACTTTCTACTCGAGCTCCATCATGAACTATTTAGATTACAACCCAATAAAAAAAGAAGGGTTCTAGTAGAATAGAACAAACGACGTCGAGCCAAGAGCACCTTCATTCCTATATAAAAGAAAATGGTGGATATAAGAATAAGAATCCACAGCGGATCGTGTCCTTCAAGTCGCACGTTGCTTTCTACCACATCGTTTTAAACGAAGTTTTACCATAACATTCCTCTAATTTGGAACTAGTATGGAATTGATTCAATTATGGAATCATGAATAGTCATTGGTTCAGTCGGTACAGAGACATAGTCATTTATATTTTTTATTAACTACATAGATAATAAAATAGATATAAAATATATAATAAAGATTTTTCTGAAGAAATCTTAGCAAGACCCGGTCTTTTTTTGTATGAACGGAACCTTTTTCTATAAATCTCTATCTCAAAAAAATATCTAACCGAAATATCCAGAAATCAAAATATAGAAATAACATAACTAACAGAAATAACACGAATAAATAAATTCTATTTGACTCTGCCTGTTCAAGTGACTCAATAAGATAGACTGGCCCATTTCCAACTTCCCAAAGATTCAACCCATAAGGAATCATTACAAATCTTGATAATTGAAAAAGTTTCCTACTTCGACATCATTATTTGAGTCAAGTTTTACTTTTACAGTTTTTACAGTAAAGCCTACATTTCATTATCATAAGAAATCAAAATCTCTGTTTCTTTTCGAATAGAATTGTCACTGATTTAAAGCAAATTAAGCTAAATAGATCGAACAAGAAAAAGAAATATCATTGTTAAATATTTCAATTTGAATATTTTAGGGATGCAAATTCTTTTTCACAAAAATAGAAAGACTTTTGTCACTGAAATAGGATAACAATACATACCTACAATACATACCTATAGGCTAAACACTTCCTCGTTTTATATGTATTTTCATATTTTGTTTAACCTGAGGGTAAGTAATCTTTCTGCAACTGCGCTCTAGGTCCCATCTTATCTTTATCTGGATCACAAAAGGATTCAGTTACATTTGCATGTCATTTGAACTGGATTTAGTTCAGTTTGTGAAAAACTGAGATATGATTCCGAAAAGAATCATTCAAAATCAAATAAAGAAAGAAGAATAATATTCTATCCAATATTAGACCTTGAAACAGAACCTTGTTGAACAAAAAAGAACAATGGATATGCTCTGGGACGGAAGGATTCGAACCTCCGAATAGCGGGACCAAAACCCGTTGCCTTACCACTTGGCTACGCCCCATTTCTATTTTTATTGGACACTAATACTAATAAAGAATAATATTGGTATTAAGTGTTCGTCAATTCCAGCCCAACTATCTATAGAAAATCTTTCTTCTTTATAGAATATATTATAGATTCGTGCTAGGATTTTGACATGTGTATATCTAGAATTCAACTGAATTTATTGATCATTACATATAATTCAATTAAGATATTGTATGAAAGTATGATTTCTTCTATTCTCCTTTGAGAATAGAAGGATTTTTGATTGAGCGGAAAAAGAAGGATTTTTTTGTCTACCTTACTTTCTTAATTTTTCCTTATATCAATAACTCAATCAAAATGCAATTATCTCGACGAACAAAATGTCTGTTATGCTTAATATCTTTAGTTTGATCTGTCTTAATTCTGCCCTTTATCCGAGTAGTCTTTTCTTCGCCAAATTGCCCGAAGCCTATGCTTTTTTGAATCCAATCGTAGATGTTATGCCAGTCATACCCCTGTTCTTTTTTCTTTTAGCCTTTGTTTGGCAAGCTGCTGTAAGTTTTCGATAAGATATTGAATACTATCCTAGAAAATTCATATTTATTCGAGAAAAATTATAACAATTGATAAGATCAAATAAGTCTGGGAGTATGAACTTTCAATTCAAACATTGAAATTCTTGGATAGCCGCAATTAGGCTCGCCCCATTTCCCGATTCTAATCCTTTTTCCGGCGAAAGACCTTATTAGGTTAGGGTCCCTTAGAATATCTAATTGTGGGTATGGAAGTTATTTGTGGTAATCAAAGACTCTTATTACAAATTTCAACTTCATTTGAATTTCTGAACATTCTTTTCTATTTCTAGAATTCATTTCTTGGTGTCAAAATCGGATATGTGATATAAAAATGGAGGATCTATTATCTTTTCTCGTTTTTCTTTTTCAAAAAATGATCTTGGAGGTTGTGTAATGCTTACTCTCAAACTTTTCGTTTACACAGTAGTAATATTCTTTGTTTCTCTCTTCATCTTTGGATTCCTATCCAATGATCCAGGACGTAATCCTGGACGTGAAGAATAAAATAAAAATTTCGTTTTTCTTGCTTGATTTTACAATTTTATTAAGATTTTATTTTATATATTCCATACGTTTAACTAGGAAAAAAATCAAAAGGGGTTTGCGAAATTTGAAAGAAAAAATAGAAAGTCATCAACGGAAACGGAAAGAGAGGGATTCGAACCCTCGGTACGAATAACTCGTACAACGGATTAGCAATCCGCCGCTTTCGTCCACTCAGCCATCTCTCCCAATTGAAAAAGATAATTACTATGTTACATTACACATCAAGTAAGGATTAAAGAAAGTATTTCTTTCACATTCTTTATCGTTATTATATAATTAGCAATTCCATTTAGATGCTCGAAAGATCCAAATAGAAAGATAAATAAAGAAGACCTTCTTGCTTTTATTTTCTTCGAAGTGCCTTTTTTTGGGCCTGGCCCGGTCAATACCCAGCCGGGCCTTCTTTTGTTCCAACGAATTCCCTTTATTTATAGGTATAGGAAACATACTCTAAAAAAAGATACCCAATTTGGTATCTGTGTAAGAATTTCCATTGTGGGGTTTACATATACTTATCATTTTTGTTATAATGGAAATTGAGAAGGATTTTTGATTCAAAAGACTCAATTAAGTATGTTTTGTAGTTTCTTATGTCATTAGGCAAACCCAATTTGAGATTCAAATCCAAGAATGATTCAGGAATTCTCAGTCAACGAATAGTTAATGGTTCCCATTTGTCATAAATTTTGGCTTTTTCAATGAAAATATACATTTGATTTTTCAATAGAAAAGTGAGGGGAAGTTTTTCGACATTGTATGTTTTGAGATACTATACAATCAACCGAGGGGGTGTATCAAATACAATCAAAAGGGGAAAAGGGTTTCTTTTAGAATTTTTATAAATTTAGAAAAAGGATTCAATTTAAAAAGGGATGCAAGTACAATAAACTAAAGTTTAGCAATCCAGCCCAGAGAATTTTATCCTATTGTGTATTGTTTTGGCGGCATGGCCGAGTGGTAAGGCGGGGGACTGCAAATCCTTTTTCCCCAGTTCAAATCCGGGTGCCGCCTCATCAACAAACGAATCAAAATCTCTTATCTGCTGATATAAATCACCCAAATTTGCTTCAGCAGAACAGAATAAAAAGTATGTAATAGATAGCAATTGATCTATTTTTACTTTGAAGGGCAACAAAGAATGGGCCCTCTTTTTTTATTACTATATGTTCCATTAGTAACATTCCTTTGTAGCGTCATTGTGTATTTTACTTGTGTTTAGTCTTTCCCGATTAGAAATCATATTAGGAATTTTTTAGAAATGTATTTATTTGATTGGTTCATCAATAGTGTTCGGCCAGAATCCCTTTTTGACTCTGGACCATGGATTCTACTATTATTAGTGAGCAATACAATAATGGAATATTTCTATCATAAAGATAAGGGACATAATTGACATGGATATAGTAAGTCTCGCTTGGGCTGCTTTAATGGTAGTCTTTACATTTTCCCTTTCACTCGTAGTATGGGGAAGAAGTGGACTTTAGAAGCACTACTAATTTAGTTGAGGAATGAAACGGTATCAATTGTTTTATAGATCGTTCTGCAACGCATTTTTTATTTGAATTCAAATAATTTTCAAATCAAAATATATTCATTTCCAAATTCCATTGGATTCTAGTGGAGAAATGTATTCTATAATAGTAAAACAATTCTTTCAGAAAAAAAGAGACTTGGGTACTACGTTAATTCCATATATGGATTAATCACTTATGGATTAATCACTACATATATTGAAGATAGAAGCTAATATAGTATACCAACTTTATTAGAAAGTCAAGTACAACTTTATACACTACTATAACACTAATAGAGAGTATGGTAAGAAAGAAATTTCTTTCTTACCATACTCTCGGATCTCATAGAATACCGCCCATTATAGCCCGTTGATTTCATTTAAGACGCAAAAAAAGAATCCTTTTGATTTGATTTCTTCAACTATTCATAAGAACTCAGAAGTCAAGTTTCATTTCAAGTAATTAATTATTTTGACTGACTGTTTTTACGTAAATGATAAGTAGAAAAGCAGTAGGAACTAAAATGAACAGTGCAGTAGCAATAAATGCAAGAATATTTACTTCCATAATCTCAATCTCATCGTTTTTTTATTTCACAATAACTCGGGATTTAATCCCATAGAGATGATAAATCTTTCACCTGTCAATTCAATGAATGCATTACCTATCGATGATCTTGAATCGGATCAATATCATGAATAACAATATCTGAGCTATTAAATTAATTCGTCGTCGAGAATTGAATAGTATAACATACCAAGATCTTTTATCCATACCGAATCCAAGATTGGATTCCCGGACTAATCAAAAATTCCTTTATTTATCCTTCTGTTCTTTCTTTTCTATAACCTACCTTAGGTCTTCCGGGTAGAACCATCAAATCAAATGAAGTATCCTCGTCCCTTTCCATTAACTACAAAACCCCAACAAAACAATACAAGCGAAGTGGAAAAAGAGAGGAATTAGGTTGTAAATTTGAATGATCCAATTTTCTTTGGAAGACAAAGAAGTATGAGAAAGATGAGTCGCGGGAGAAAAGATGGAATATTCTATCAACTTCACTATTTTAATTATCTTCATTTTAGTTTAGGGTTTGTTCTTTCTTCGACAGAATCCTGAAAAAAAGAGGGGAAACCCCTTCGGAATTAAATTATGCTCTCTGTCCCTTCTTTCATTTCACATAAAATGGAGAGGTGAATTCATGTACTTATTGGATCCGTCGGGACTGACGGGGCTCGAACCCGCAACGTCCGCCTTGACAGGGCGGTGCTCTTGCCTATTGAACTACAATCCCAGGGAAATAAGAAGAGATCTAGCAGAAAATTTGGATTCTTTTTTCTTCTCTCTTATCAGGTATTTCTTAAGAACAATAGGGTTCTACCATCTGATAGTAGATTGGCGAATTGTTGGGCCGAGCTGGATTTGAACCAGCGTAGACATATTGTCAACGAATTTACAGTCCGTCCCCATTAACCACTCGGGCATCGACCCAACGCCTAATTAGACGTTCCATAATCAACTTCCTTTCGTCTCCCAGGCGGACTTGACAAATACATTTCACTTTTGATAAAATCCTACTCCTATGGTCTTGGTATACCCCTAGAGGGACTTGAACCCTCGTTTTCTCCGTGAAAGAGAGAGGTCGTAACCACTGGACCATAGGGGCACCAATGGACCATAGGGGCCTATGGCCACCTTTATTCATAAATAAACTAGAAATAATAGTTGCAGAGGGCCGGCCACCTTTAGGAAATCAAAAAGCACTACACACTACAAATACAGTAGGGAATAAGGCCGCCTTAACTTAATATAAATCAGCCGAGGGACACCTTTAGAAGATGAATAGGATATGAATCCAACCGAAAAACTCGTTCACTTTTCTGGAGGTTAATGGTAATCAAACTTTACCATTAAACTATAAAATTGGTCTTTCTCGTCTTTATCTCTCTCATTCAGAAAGAGTTCTGCAGTGGATCCAAGAACCCGTACCTCTGAATCAGCAGGAGCAGGAGATGAAAAAAAAATGATTTACCAAAGTCTGATTTGGGAATTCTATTGAGCCCTAAATCATATCAAAGTCAAATCAAATTATATTATATTGAGCCCTAAATAATACTGTCAATTGATTGAGCCCTAAATAATACTGGCAATTGCCGCCAAGAGGGCAATAAAAGAAGAGAAAAGACATTAGGTGGATTCATCAATACAACATTCCTTTAGTTTTCTGGTATTAAATATTCAAGTAGATTAGATATCTTCAAGTAGATTAGAATATCAATACCGTTATACATTATAATATAGGAAACTGACTCAGTTTTGATATTCTAAAAAAAATCCCAAAGCATAGTAAGCCTAAGCGGGAGAATTCTGTTTCTAGGACTGTTTTATCAATTCCGTTCCCTTTATATCTCTTAAAAATGACAATTTAAGTTAAGTATAAATTTTTATTCCACCTATCTCATAGATTCCAGTCAAAGATTGATGGAATCGAAATTCCATCATTGCTATAGGA